AAGGGGAATCGACCTATTTCATTTAAAATAAGTTAATTTCATTGTAATTTTTTTTTTTTTTTTTTTTTTTTATTGTTAATTTAATTGCAGTTATATAAATAACTTAAATTAAAGTGAGTTTGATTTAAATAAGTTAAGTTAGTATATTAAAAAAAATAGTAATTTTATTAAGTAGATAATTTAAAATTCCAATATAGATATTTCCGAGAGTTAAAAGTACAACTTTAATATAAATAGATAGATGAATAACAAAGAGTTATTTTTATCATTGATCTATACCAATGTCGAACGTCAGATGATATTATATACTAATAAATTGATCTAATTGTTATAGATCTCAGAATTTTAGGGTTTTTTTAACAAAATTAATAGGCATATATTAATTAATTAAATATTTATATACATATAGATATTTATTGATCTTATTGGTATATCGTTAATTTATATTAAACTATGATTATTAAAATTTAAAAATTAAAAAAAATAAATATTAGAATGAAATTTTAATTTAATTTTATATAATATTTAAAATTTTAAAAAAAAAAAAAAAAAAAAAAAAATTATGTTAAAATTAATTATTGGTTAAATATTGTTTAATTAATATGATTTTTTTTTGTTATCTAATTAAATTATTATTTCAATTAATAATTTTATTTTTTTTTATTATTTGTGAGGTTTTTATTTAATATTTAACCAATAATTAATTTTAACATAAATTTTTGTATTAGACTTATTTTAATATTTTTTTTAAAATAAGTTAATTTCATTGTAATTTTTTCAATGGAAAATGACAAATTACTTAGGGGGTAATTTTTTTTTAAGCTCGAAATACCAATTTTGTGTTTTTAACAGTTAAATTGACTTTTATATAGGCTTAATTAAAAATAATTATTTAATAGATAATTAATTTTAACATAATTTTTTTTCTGTTTTGTTTTTATTAACTATTAAAGTTTTATTTTGGCTTTAGATTTTATTATTGATTTATTTTATATGTAAGTTTTTGCGTGTATATTTATTTATTTTAATAATAAATTAAATTTTATTGTAGTCTCAGTAAATAGTTTTATTAATCAAAGAGATTTGGAAATAGTAATTTCATGTAGTATTGGCTAAATTTGTGCCAGCAGCCGCGGTTATACAAATAATGCAAATAAAATTTGTTTAGTGGGAGTTAAAAGGTATATTTTAAAATTAAAGTAAATTTATTAGGTGAAATTTTAAATTTAATAATTTTTAATTAAACTGGATTTTGAAACTTGTAAATTTTAGTTATAAACTAGGATTAGATACCCTATTATTTAAAATGTAAATTGTAACACTAAGGTAGTAGTAGTTATGTTCTTGAAACTTAAAAAATTTGGCGGTATTTTAGTCTGTTCAGAGGAACCTGTCCTGTAATTGATATTCCCCGTTGAACCTTACTTAAATTTGTTTTCAGTTTATATACCGTCGTTATCAGAATATTTTATTAGAAAAATAATTTTCTATAATTTTTATTAGAATTTATATCAGATCAAGGTGTAGCTTATATTTAAGTAGAGATGGGTTACAATAAATTTATTTAGACGGATTTAAAAATGAAATATTTTTAATGAAGGTGGATTTGATAGTAAAATTTTAAAGATTGTAAATTTGATTTTAGCTCTAGAATATGCACACATCGCCCGTCGCTCTTGCTATTAAGGCAAGATAAGTCGTAACATAGTAGATGTACCGGAAGGTGTATCTAGAATGACAATTTAAAGCTTATTTAGTAAAGCATTTCATTTACATTGAAGAGATTTTTGTGCAAATCAATATAAGTTGAATAATATTTATTTATTAATTTTTTTTTAAAAAAAAATGATTTATTAAAAATAATTGTATAATTTAATGTTTTAGTAATTTTTAATGAAAAAATAATGATAATAATAGTTAATTAGTATTGTGGAAGATAATTGAAATATATTGAAAAATTTTTATTTTAAAAGAAAATTTAATTTATTGTACCTTGTGTATCAGGGTTTATCAAATAATTAATAATTATTTATTAATCTCGATTTTATAAGAGTTAATAATTTATGAAAGTTAATGTATCAAAATTATTTTAAATAAATTATTAGAAATGAAATGTTATTCGTTTATAAAGGTATCTAGTTTTTTTAGAAATAAATTTAATTTACAAGTTTTTAATTTTTTGGTTATTTATTTAATTAAAAAAATTAATTATTTGACTATCTTAAGGGATAAGCTTTAAGATAAATTGTTAAAAATTAATATTTATTATATAAAATGTATGCTTAGAATTAGCAATCATTGATAAGTTTGTTATAAATTATTTTATATTTTGTATTATTTATTATATTTTAAGTTATTTATAAAAATTTTTTTATTAACAAGATATAAAAAGAAATAATGGTAGAATTAGTATATTAATTTATGTTTAAATAATTTAATGTGATAAGTTTATATAAAGAACTCGGCAAAATTTTTACCCGCCTGTTTAACAAAAACATGTCTTTTTGAGTTATTTTTAAAGTCTGACCTGCCCACTGAATTTTTAAATGGCCGCAGTATTCTAACTGTGCAAAGGTAGCATAATCATTAGTCTTTTAATTGAAGGCTGGTATGAACGGTTGGACGAGGTATATACTGTTTCATATAAATTTATTTTAGAATTTTATATTTTAGTCAAAAAGCTAAAATAATATTAAAAGACGAGAAGACCCTATAAATCTTTATATCTAATGAAGTTTAAGTTTTTTGGATTTGGTTTATTTTTATTATATTAGATATTTTGTTGGGGTGATGTTAAAATTTAATGAACTTTTAATTATTTAAAATCATTTATTTATGAGTTATTGATCCATTATTAGTGATTATAAGATTAAGTTACTTTAGGGATAACAGCGTAATTTTTTTGGAGAGTTCATATCGATAAAAAAGTTTGCGACCTCGATGTTGGATTAAGAGATATGTTTAGGTGTAGCTGCTTAAATGTTAAGTCTGTTCGACTTTTAAATTCTTACATGATCTGAGTTCAGACCGGCGTAAGCCAGGTTGGTTTCTATCTTTAATATAATATAGTATCTTAGTACGAAAGGACCAGGTATTAAAATTATAAAATTTTTAATTTAGAATTTTATTAAATTAAACAAACTATTTTGGCAGATTAGTGCAATAAATTTAGAATTTATTTATGTAGTTTATACTACAAATAGTACTTGTTTTTTATAGAATTTATTTTATCAACAATTGGTAGTTTGATTTTAATTGTTAGTGTTTTGGTTAGAGTAGCATTTTTAACTCTTTTGGAGCGGAAAGTATTAGGTTATATTCAAATTCGTAAAGGGCCTAATAAAGTGGGATTAATAGGAATTCCTCAACCATTTTGTGACGCAATTAAGTTATTTACTAGGGAACAAACTTATCCTCTTTTATCAAATTATATTTCTTATTATTTTTCTCCTGTGTTTTCTTTATTTCTTTCTTTAGTTGTTTGGCTATGTATTCCTTTATTTGTTAAGTTATATAGTTTTACTTTGGGCTTGTTGTTTTTTTTGTGTTGTACGAGTTTGGGGGTTTATACAGTTATGGTTGCTGGGTGGTCTTCTAATTCTAATTATGCATTGTTAGGTGGGTTGCGGGCTGTGGCTCAAACTATTTCTTATGAAGTTAGAATAGCATTAGTTTTGTTATCATTTGTTTTTTTAATTGGGGGGTATAATATTTTAGATTTTTTTTATTATCAAAGGAGAGTTTGATTTTTAATTATTTTATTTCCTATCAGTTTGGTTTGATTTTGTATTTGTTTGGCTGAGACTAATCGAACGCCTTTTGATTTTGCAGAAGGGGAGTCTGAATTAGTTTCTGGGTTTAATGTAGAATATAGAAGTGGGGGATTTGCTTTAATTTTTATGGCGGAGTATGCTAGAATTTTATTTATAAGCATGTTATTTTGTGTGATTTTTTTGGGTTGTGATTTATTTAATTTGATGTTTTATATTAAATTAACATTTATTTCTTTTTTGTTTATTTGAGCTCGTGGTACTTTACCTCGTTTTCGATATGATAAATTAATATATTTAGCTTGAAAGAGTTTTTTACCTTTTTCATTAAATTTTTTATTATTTATTATTGGTTTTAAATTATTGTTGATTTATTATATATAGTTAATAATAATTAGTAAAGTTAATAGAAAGGCTGATTTCTATCTTATGTTTTCAAAACACATGCTTATTCAAGCTCATTAACTAGTTAATTAAATTATCTCATCATTTATTAATTAGGGGGTTAATAATATAATATAAGAAATAAATAAGGGTTAAGATTTGTCCTACTAAAACGTAGGGTTCTTCTACTGGTCGGGCTCCAATTCAGGTTAAAAGAATAACTGTTACTACTATAGTTCAAAATAGAATTTTATTAATAGGGTAAAATTGAATTCCTCGGAATTTACTTAGGTTGTAGAATGGAAGAATTGCTAGAATAGCAATTGATAGGACTAGGGCGATAACTCCTCCTAATTTATTTGGGATTGATCGTAAAATTGCGTAAGCAAATAGAAAATATCATTCAGGTTGGATATGTACTGGAGTTACCAATGGATTTGCTGGAATGAAATTATCGGGATCTCCTAATAAATACGGATTAATTAATGTAAGTAATAAAAGTGTTGCGATTATTACAATAAATCCTACAATATCCTTAAATGAAAAATATGGATGGAAAGGAATTTTATCAATATTAGAATTTAATCCGATAGGATTATTAGATCCTGTTTGGTGGAGGAATAATAAATGAATTAATGTTATAGCTAGTACAATGAATGGTAAAATAAAGTGAAATGTGAAGAATCGGGTGAGGGTAGCGTTATCTACAGCAAATCCTCCTCATACTCATTGAACTAAATCAATACCTAAATATGGAATTGCTGAAAGTAGATTTGTAATTACAGTAGCTCCTCAGAAGGATATTTGACCCCATGGTAATACATATCCTATAAAAGCAGTTGCTATCACTAAAAATAGAATTAATACTCCTACTAATCATGTGGGAGTAAATAAATAAGATCCGTAGTAAATTCCTCGTCCTACGTGTAAATAAATACAAATGAAGAAGAAAGATGCACCGTTGGCGTGCAGGGTTCGTAGTAATCACCCGTAGTTTACATCTCGACAAATATGGTTTACACTATTAAAAGCTAAATTAATATCGGCTGTATAATGTATAGCTAAGAATAGTCCAGTTAAAATTTGAATAATTAAACATAATCCTAGAAGTGATCCGAAGTTTCATCAGGCTGAAATGTTTACTGGGGCGGGGAGATCAACTAAAGCATTATTTGCAATTTTAAATAGTGGGTGTTGGGTTCGTATTGGTTTATTCATTAGTTTATTGGTCGTAGGGGGCCATAAAATAGATTAGTAATTTTTACTACTGCAATTAAAGTAATTAATAAATAATTTATTAATATTATTGTGATAAGATTTGTGGGGAAATTATATAGTTTGTATAGTGATAAAGTATTTTCTGGTATAAATAGGACTTGATTGTAGTAATTAGTTGTTTCTAATGTTGTTAAAAAATATCTTATAGTTGTTTTATCAATTAATAGTGAAATTATTAGTAATATTATTATAATTCTTGTGCAAATTAAAGTTAATTTCATTCTAAGAGAAAATATTTCATTTGATGCCAAGGATGTAACATAAATAAATAGGACTAATATACCTCCTAAAAAAATTAAGAATAGAATATATGAGAATCAGAATCTTTTGGTTATTAATCCTGTTAATAAACAAATTTGTAGAGTTTGAATTAATAATATTAACCCTATGGCTAAAGGGTGATTTATTTGAATAAAAATTACACTAGAAATTACGGTAGAGGTGTATAAAAATAATTGTATAATTTCAGGAGGTAGTTTAATTAAAATATTAATTTTGGGGATTAATGATGAAGTAATTTCTTTTCTCTTGAAGTTTTAAAAGAATATACCTTATTTTTGATTTACAAGACCAATGTTTTTATTAAACTATTAAAACTAATGTTGATAAGATTATATTGAGGGTTACCTTGTTTTTTATTTTTATCTGGGGCTATTGTTTTTGTGTCTAATCGTAAGCATTTATTATCTATACTTTTAAGATTGGAATATATTGTGTTGAATTTATTTTTTTTACTGTTTATTTTTTTAAATTTAATGGATTATAGAAGATTTTTTAGTATGGTATTTTTAACATTTAGAGTCTGTGAAGGTGCTTTGGGGCTGTCTATTTTAGTTTCTATAATTCGTACGCATGGAAATGATTATTTTCAATCTTTTAATATTTTACAATGTTAAAATTAATTTTTATAATAATTTTTATTAGTCCTATTTGTTTTATAAATAATATATTTTGAATGGTTCAAAATATGTTGTTTGTTGTTACATTTATATTTGTTTTATTTAATTATAGTATAAATTATTTTGTAAATATTTCTTATTTTTTGGGTGTCGATGTTATTTCTTATGGGCTGATTTTATTGAGATTGTGGATTTGTACTATAATATTAACGGCAAGTGAATCTGTTAATAAATATAATAATTATGATAAATTGTTTTTATTTAATGTGTTAGTATTATTGATTTTTTTAATTTTAACATTTAGAAGAATGAATTTATTTATATTTTATTTATTTTTTGAAAGAAGTTTAGTTCCGACATTATTTTTAATTTTAGGTTGAGGGTATCAACCTGAGCGGTTACAAGCTGGGGTTTATTTATTATTTTACACACTTTTAGTTTCTTTGCCTATATTGGTTGGAATTTTTTATTTATATAATAATTTAAATAATATAGATTTTTATCTATTAAGTAATTATATATTTAATTATGATTTGCTTTATTTGTCTTTAATTTTGGCATTTTTAGTGAAGATACCGATATTTTTAGTTCATTTATGATTACCTAAGGCTCATGTAGAAGCTCCGGTTTCAGGGTCGATAATTTTAGCTGGTATTATGTTAAAATTAGGGGGCTACGGGTTGTTGCGGGTCTTTTCTTTTTTACAAATTAGTGGTATTAAATATAATTATATTTGAGTTAGTATTAGATTGGTAGGTGGGGTTTTAGTTAGATTGGTTTGTTTACGACAAACTGATTTAAAGGCTTTAATTGCTTATTCTTCTGTGGCTCATATAGGAATCGTGCTAGGAGGGCTGATAACTTTGACTTATTGAGGTCTTTGTGGTTCCTATACTTTGATGATTGCTCACGGGCTATGTTCATCAGGTTTATTTTGTTTAGCTAATATTACATATGAGCGATTAGGGAGTCGTAGATTGTTGATTAATAAGGGGTTGTTGAATTTTATACCTTCTTTGACGTTGTGATGATTTTTGTTAAGAGCTTGTAATATGGCTGCTCCGCCTTCTTTAAATTTGTTGGGTGAAATTTCTTTATTAAACAGTATTGTTAGATGATCTTGGGTTACTATAGTATCTTTATCTTTATTGTCTTTTTTTAGTGCTGCTTATACACTGTATTTATATGCTTATAGACAACACGGTAGGGTATTTTCTGGTATTTATTCATTTAGAGGTGGTAAAATTCGGGAATATTTATTATTATTTCTTCATTGATTTCCTTTAAATCTATTAATTTTGAAAAGAGATATTTGTTTGTTTTGACTTTAAATGATTTAAATAGTTTATTTAAAATATTGATTTGTGGTGTCAAAGATATGATTAGTCATTTTAGATCGTGAAATATTTATCAATTTGTAGAATTAGATTTTTAACCTTAATTTTGTTGAGATTTAATTTTTTTACTTTTAGTTTATTGTTTTTATTGAATGAATATAGAATTTTTTTAGAATGAGAAATTGTTAGATTGAATTCAATAAGAGTTGTTATGACTTTTTTATTTGACTGAATAAGTTTGTTGTTTATATCTTTTGTTTTATTAATTGCTGCTTTGGTTATTTATTATAGAAAGGAGTATATGGCGGGTGATTTAAATATTAACCGATTTATTATATTAGTTCTTATATTTGTTTTATCAATAATATTACTAATTATTAGACCTAATTTAATTAGAATTTTATTGGGGTGAGATGGTTTAGGATTAGTATCATACTGTTTGGTGATTTATTTTCAAAATGTTAAATCTTATAATGCAGGAATGTTAACTGCCCTTTCTAATCGAATTGGGGATGTTGCCTTTTTATTAGCTATTGCTTGAATATTAAATTATGGGAGTTGAAATTATATTTTTTATTTGGAGGCTATAAAAAGTAATTTTGAAATAGAAATTATTGGGGCTTTAATTGTATTAGCAGCTATAACTAAAAGTGCACAAATTCCTTTTTCTTCTTGATTACCCGCAGCCATAGCTGCACCAACCCCTGTTTCTGCATTAGTGCATTCTTCTACTCTAGTTACTGCTGGTGTGTATTTGTTAATTCGGTTTAATATTTTATTGAGAGGTAGTTGATTAGGGGATATTTTATTGTTATTATCAGGTTTAACTATATTTATAGCGGGGTTGGGTGCTAATTTTGAATTTGATTTGAAGAAAATTATTGCTTTGTCTACTTTGAGACAATTGGGTTTAATAATAAGAATTTTATCAATAGGTTTTTACAAATTGGCTTTTTTCCATCTATTGACACATGCTTTATTTAAGGCATTATTATTTATGTGCGCTGGTTCTATTATTCATAATATAAATAATTCACAAGATATTCGTTTAATAGGGGGGTTGGGGGTTTATATACCCTTGACTTCAGGTTGTTTTAATGTTGCTAATTTAGCTCTTTGTGGTATACCATTTTTGGCTGGTTTTTATTCTAAGGACATAATTCTTGAAGTTGTTTCTTTGAGTTATATTAATATATTTTCTTTTTTTCTGTATTTTTTTTCTACAGGGTTGACTGTATGTTATTCTTTTCGGTTAGTTTATTATTCTATGAGAGGTGAATTAAATTGTGGATCTTTAAATATACTAAGTGATGAAGGTTGGGTTATACTTCGGGGGATAAGAGGTTTGTTAATTATAAGAATTATTGGGGGTAGAATGTTGAGATGATTAATTTTTCCTACACCGCATATAATTTGTTTACCTATTTATTTGAAGTTGTTGACGTTAGTTGTTTGTTTAATTGGAGGGGTATTTGGATACTTAATTTCAAATGTTTCTTTATTTTATTTTAATAAATCTTTAAATAGATATTTAACCAGATATTTTTTTGGTTTTATGTGATTTATGCCTTATATTTCTACGTATGGAGTAATTAATCATTCTTTGGTTTTAGGGGGTAATGTTGCTAAATCTTTTGATCAAGGGTGATCAGAATTTTTGGGGGGGCAAAATATATACAGTGAATTTGTTAAATATTCTCAATATATATTTGTTATACATAATAATAACTTGAAGATTTATTTATTATTGTTTGTTTTGTGGGTTATTTTCTTATTTTCTTTTTTTTTAATATTTTGTCTAAGTAGCTTAAGTTAGAGCATAACACTGAAGATGTTGGGGTAGTTGTATAATTTTTAGATATAGTGAATTAATTATAGTAATTTATAAAAAAAAGATTTTATTTTTACAATGAAAATGTAATGTTTTTATTAAACTATATAAATAGAAGTGCAAATGGAGTTTAACCATTAAAAGATAAAAGTTAGCAGCTTTTTCTTGAACGTCGTACTTCCTTAATTGGAGAATAACCTCAATTCTATCATTAACAGTGATAAGCCTCTTTTTGGCTTCAATTAAACAATATTTAACCAATAATTAATTTTAACATAATTTTAGAATAAGGGTGTGTAACACCTAAGATTAGGTCGAAACTAATTGCAATTAATCGCTTCATATTCGTATTTTAGTTAAGGTAGATTGAATCTATCAATACTTTTTGAATGCAAATCAAATGTTATAATTAACTACAACCCTAATTTGTTCAGTTTAATATACCTTGATTTCATTCGTGGTATAATCCAATAATTAAAATAATAATAAAACTAATTGAAGTTGCTGTTCAGATAAAGATATTTGATATAGGAATAATTAAAATTATTGGAAGAATTAAAGCGATTTCTACATCAAAAATGAGAAAGATAATAGTAATTAGAAAGAATCGTAGTGAAAATGGGAGTCGTGAAGAAGATTTAGGGTCGAATCCGCATTCGAATGGAGAACATTTTTCTCGGTCGGTTAAAGTTTTTTTTGACAAGACGGAAGCTAATATTATAATGATTCTGGTGATAGAAATAAGGATTAGTGATGTTAATATAGTAGAAAATATTATCTATACTACTTTATTAGTAGACCTTATGATTGGAAGTCAAATATACTTATATACTATATAGATAGTTAATTACCCTCCTCATCAATAGATTGATACATACAGGAATAATCATACAATATCAACAAAGTGTCAGTATCAAGCTGCTGCTTCAAACCCAAAATGGTGTGTTTTAGAGAAATGGTTACTTAGGTGACGGATTAAGCAGATTAAAAGGAATGTAGTACCAATTAGTACGTGGATTCCATGGAATCCTGTTGCTATAAAAAATGTTGATCCGTAAACTGAATCTGCAATGGTGAAAGGAGCTTCTACATATTCGTAGGCTTGTAGAATTGTAAAATAAATTCCTAATAATACTGTGAAAAATAAACCTTGTGTTGCTTGAGAATGGTTACCTTCTATTAGTCTATGATGGGCTCATGTAACCGTTACTCCTGATGATAATAGAATAGCGGTATTTAATAAAGGAATTTGGAAAGGGTTGAATGGCTGGATTCCTGCCGGGGGTCATATTGCTCCTAATTCAATAGCTGGTGACAATCTACTATGAAAAAAAGCTCAAAAAAATGATATAAAAAATAAAACTTCTGATAAAATAAATAAAATTATTCCTCATCGTAGTCCTAAAGTTACTGGGAGTGTATGTAATCCTTGGAAGGTCCCTTCTCGTGAAACATCTCGTCATCATTGATAAACAGTTAAAATTGTAATTACATTACCTAGTAAGAATAATGAAATATCATATTGATGGAATCATTTTACTAAACCGGATACAGAAGTTATAGCTCCGATTGCTCCTGTTAAAGGTCATGGTCTATAATCTACTAAATGGAATGGGTGGTTGGCGTGTGTTGACATTAATTTACTTCTCTAGAGTATAAAGTAGTTAAAACTGCGAATACATATGATTGAATGATTGCTACAGCTGATTCAAGAACTAATAGGGCAATTTGTCCTATTAATAATAGAGTTACAATTAAATAAGATAAGGATGGGCCTGTATTTCCTAGTAAGGTTAAAAGTAGATGTCCAGCAATTATGTTGGCGGCCAATCGAACAGCTAATGTTCCTGGTCGAATAATATTACTAATAGTTTCGATACAAACTATAAAAGGTATTAATACCGCAGGAGTTCCCTGGGGTACTAGATGGGCAAATATGTGTTGTGTATGGTTAATTCATCCGTATAATATAAAACATAATCATAGAGGAAGTGCTAGGGTGAGAGTTAAAGTGAGATGACTTGTTCTTGTAAAAATGTAGGGAAATAAACCCATGAAATTATTGAATAAAATTAAGGAGAATAATGAGACGAAAATAAATGTTGATCCTGAGTGACCCGATGGTCCTAATAGTGTTTTGAATTCTTTGTGTAATGTTATTAAAATAGAATTTCAGAAAATGTGCCATCGTGAAGGTATAAATCAGTATGCTGATGGAATTAATGCTAGTCCTAATAATGTTCTTATTCAATTTAGTGAAAGATTGAAAATACTTGAGGATGGGTCGAATACTGAGAATAAATTTGTTATCATTTTCAATTTAGTGGTGAAGTTGCGTATCTTTTTGAAGCTTGAGATTTAGGTGTTTGAGGAGTGACTGAGTAGTAATTTATTATTCTAAATAGAATAAATGTAATTGAGAAGATAATAAATAAACTTAATCAACCAATAGGGGCTATTTGTGGAATTAAAAAATATTGAAAGGCCAATAATTTTAGTTTGACATACTAATGTTATGTAGTTTAACTAATTTTTTTTCATTAGAAGTAAGTGCTAATTTACTATAGAGTGGTTTAAGAGACCAATACTTGCTTTCAGTCATCTAATGGGAGTTTATGAATTAGTTCTATTTGAAATTCATTTAATAAAATGATTTACAGGGATTCTTTCAATTACAATTGGTATAAATCTATGATTAGCTCCACAAATTTCTGAACATTGACCATAAAATAAACCTGGTCGATTTATTAAAAAGTTTGTTTGATTTAATCGACCAGGGGTTCCATCGACCTTAACTCCTAGAGCTGGGATTGTTCAAGAATGAATTACGTCTGCAGCTGTTACTAGAATTCGGATTTGTGAATTTATAGGTAAAATTACTCGGTTGTCTACGTCTAGTAAACGAAATCCATCTAATGGCAATTCATTTGTTGGGATTATATATGAATCAAATTCGACATTTATGAAATCTGAATATTCATAACTTCAATATCATTGATGACCAATAGTTTTTAAAGTCACTGAAGGTTCATTAATTTCGTCAAGTAAATATAAAAGTCGGAGAGATGGAAATGCAATAAATAATAGAATAATTGCGGGTAAAATTGTTCAAATAATTTCAATAGTTTGCCCGTGAAGGAGATTACGATTTGTGTAGGAGTTAAAGAATAGTATAAATATTAAATATCCTACTAATACAGTAATTATTACTAGAATTATTAAAGCGTGGTCGTGGAAGAAGGTGAGTTGTTCTATAAGAGGAGAAGCTCTGTCTTGAAGGCCAAGGGCAGCTCATGTTGTCATTTGTTTCTAATAAAAGTGAATTACTTTATATATGGAGCTTAAATCCATTGCACTAATCTGCCATATTAGAAATTAGTTAAAAGAGGAAGTTCTGAGTAGCTATGTTCAGCTGGAGGGGTATTTTGTAATCATTCAATTGAAGAACTAAGTTGTATAGGGTAAATAACTTGACGTTGAGTGATAAATCTTTCTCAAATAATAAATAAAAAGAAAATAATTCCTAGTAGTGAAATAGAAGAGCCGATTGTTGATACTACATTTCAAGTGGTATAAGCGTCTGGGTAATCAGAGTAGCGACGAGGTATTCCGGCTAGTCCAAGGAAGTGTTGGGGGAAGAAGGTTAAATTTACCCCGATAAATATAATAATAAATTGAGTTTTTAATCAAGTAGGATTTATATTTAAACCAGTGAATAATGGATATCAGTGAATAAATCCTGCTATGATAGCGAACACTGCTCCTATGGATAGGACATAATGAAAGTGGGCTACTACATAATATGTATCGTGTAGAATAATATCTACAGAAGAATTGGCTAATACTACTCCCGTTAATCCACCTACTGTGAATAAAAATACGAACCCTAGAGCTCATAATATAGCAGGGGAGTAATTTAATTGTGTTCCGTGAAGGGTAGCTAGTCAACTGAAAATTTTAATACCAGTTGGTACGGCAATAATTATTGTTGCTGAAGTGAAGTATGCACGAGTGTCTACATCTATACCAACTGTGAATATATGGTGGGCTCACACAATAAATCCTAGTAAACCAATTGCTATTATTGCATAAATTATTCCTAATGAACCGAATGTTTCCTTTTTTCCGGATTCTTGACTAATGATATGGGAGATTATTCCAAATCCCGGTAAAATTAGAATATAAACTTCTGGGTGTCCGAAGAACCAGAATAAGTGTTGGTATAAAATAGGGTCCCCTCCACCTGCTGGGTCAAAGAATGACGTATTTAAATTTCGGTCTGTTAATAATATAGTAATAGCTCCAGCTAATACTGGGAGAGAAAGTAATAATAATAATGCTGTTAATACAACTGCTCATACAAATAGAGGTATTCGATCAAATGTAACTCCTGTTGATCGTATATTAATTACAGTAGTAATAAAATTTACAGCTCCTAAAATAGAGGAGATTCCGGCTAAGTGTAATGAGAAGATTGCTAGATCAACTGATGCTCCTCCATGAGCAATAATTGATGATAGGGGAGGGTAGACAGTTCAACCTGTACCGGCCCCGTTTTCTACTATACTACTCACTAAAAGTAGGGTAAGAGAAGGAGGTAGTAATCAGAATCTTATATTATTTATTCGTGGGAAAGCTATATCTGGGGCTCCTAGTATAAGAGGTACTAATCAGTTACCAAATCCTCCAATTATAATAGGTATAACTATGAAGAAAATTATTACGAAGGCATGGGCTGTTACAATTACATTGTAGATTTGATCATCTCCAATTAGAGCCCCAGGGTGACCAAGCTCAGCACGTACTAAAATTCTAAGTGATGTTCCTACTATACCTGCTCAAGCTCCAAAAATAAAATATAAGGTTCCAATATCTTTATGATTTGTTGAAAATAGTCATTGTCGCGATTAAATGGCTGAAATTTAGGCGATAGACTGTAAATCTACTTATAAGAATTTATTCTTTTTAATCAGGGCTTTATAGTCAATAATGATATTAGACTGCAATTCTAAAGGAGTAAATTTTTACTAAGGCTTAAAAGATTATACTTGTATTTATAGCTTTGAAGGCTATTAGTTTATTTAACTTAAAGCCTTATTATAAGATTATAAGAATAAATAAACTAAAGATACAATAATTAATCTGAAAGTGGAGATAAAAGATAGAATTAATATAGTCTTGTGGGAAGTGTTATTATTAAATAAACTAATAGTTCAGTTGTTTTCAAAGTAGTTTAGCATGAAAGCCGCAAAACATAGACGTAAGTAAAAAAATAGAGTAATTAAGGTTATAACAGTTATTAAAGTTATAAGAATATATTGTCCTTTTGTTACTAAAAGTTGGATAATTAATCATTTAGGTAAAAATCCAATAAACGGAGGTAACCCCCCTAATGATAGAAGATTTAGGAATAATATAAATTTTAGTGTTTTGCAATTAAAAAATGAATTAAACAATTGGTTTATATGATATATTTTGAAGCTATTGAATATAATAATTAATCTTAACGATATAAATGAATAGAATGAAAAATAAATTAATCATATTGATTCACTGGCTTGCATGGCCGCCAATATTCATCCTAGGTGATTAATTGATGAGAATGCTATTAATTTGCGTAGTGATGTTTGGTTTAACCCTCCTAATGATCCGGCAATTGTGGATAAAATAATTACTAAGATAATGAAATTATTTTGATTTATATAAGAAATTAATATGAGGGGAGCGATCTTTTGTCATGTTATTAATGTTAAAGCGTTTATTCATGATAAACCTTCTATAACGTTGGGGAATCAGAAGTGAAAGGGGGCGGCCCCTCTTTTCAATAAAAGTGAGGAGGTAATAATAATGTCATTATATATTATTGTTTCTTGTATAACAGAATAATTATTTAGGTATCTTATTATAATAGCGAACAGTAAAATAGCTGAAGCTATGGCTTGAGTTAGAAAATACTTTAAAGAGGCTTCTGTAGATATTAAGTTATTATTATTTATTAGGGGGATAAACGCTAATAAATTAATCTCTAATCCTATTCAAGCACCTAACCAAGAATTTGAAGATACAGTAATTAATGTTCCTATTATTAAAATAAAAAAGAATATAATTTTGGCTGTATTATTAAAAATTAAAAAGAAAAGGACTGGAACCTTTATAAATGGGGTATGAACCCAGTAGCTTTATTAGCTTATCTTTTTATTTACATAGTTACATATTTGTTATACAATTAGTGTGTATTTGGTGTATATTTTGATGTATATTTTGGTGTATGATGCACAAAAGTTTTTGATACTTTTAGAAATAGTTTAATTCTATTAAATATAATGAATGTAATTTAATCACATAATTTACCCTATCAAGGTAACCCTTTTTATCAGGCAATTCATT